TGCAATGAATTGTTTCAAAAGACCAATCCTAATTGAATATTGAGCCATAGCATAATGAAATTCATTTGATTGATACATGTACCCACCAACCAATTCAACATAGATCAAAGATATTTCATTGATAAAGCAACTTGTCGATAAAAACAATTTTGCAAGCATTTATAGATACCTATCCCTCTTCTCATATTTCAAAATTGATCTTTTTTGAATTTCCTGAGTTTCTTGTCTTAGTATGAGATAGAACTACCTATAACCTTATAATAATGATTCAATGACTGATTGAAAGTATGAGAAATGGAGTTTAATCAACTTTTATGACATATAGCAGAGCAATCACTTATTAGTTTTAGAATATTTAGAATTTTGAATGTTTTTTTTTTTAAGAATTTACTTCTAATTACTATTTTCATTTTTTATTATCCAATTTTATATTAATTCATAGTAATATATATAATTGATATATAATTAATATCACTCTATTAAAAAATATTATAATATTTATATATCACTCTAATTATTTTAACTATAAAGATATAAAATAACTATAATTAATGAATCTATAGATTCATTAATTAGAATATTAATTTTCTAATTATAATAATAATATTTATTTTATAATAAATAATAAAAATTGAGTAATATAGATTATATATAATCTATATCAAATTCTATATACTATATATAAATTAACTAATATAACTAATAAATAACAATTGAAATTTGAAATAAAAGATCAAATAATTTTGATAAAAATCCAATTTTTTATAGAATTCAAAAATGGTAATTAGAATGAACCATTCATAAAATAAATAAAAATGACAAATTATAAAATTCTATGGAATCATGAAAGACATAAAAATCCTTTGAATTGATTCACATTATTCCATTTTATTTATATTGACAATTTCAAAAAACTATTCATACTATGATCATAGTATGATGGCAGTTGGGCAAGTATGCCCCCATCGTCTAGTGGTTCAGGACATCTCTCTTTCAAGGAGGCAGCGGGGATTCGACTTCCCCTGGGGGTAGGGTACTACGAAAGAAAGTTGATCAGGAATTATCAAAAAAAGAAGCCTAGAATGGATTCTTCTTGGGTCGATGCCCGAGCGGTTAATGGGGACGGACTGTAAATTCGTTGGCAATATGTCTACGCTGGTTCAAATCCAGCTCGACCCACTAATTCGCCGATCCACCATGAAAGGTTATAACCCTTTTTTTCTTCTTCATAAATTTTGGATACGGAAGAATAAAAAAAAGTCCGATTTCTGTTTTTTTTTTCAAAAAATTATTATCTTAATAATGATCTCGATTCGGATTAGGATCTGTAAGTATCAAGTTTAAGAAAAGAATAACGAAAAAAAAAACTCTTTTTTTTTTTTTTTTCGTTATTCTTTGAAAGATTGATTTGATTAGCAATCAATTTTGCAATAAATAAAAATGACTAATAATCTATGCTCCTCTCATTAAAGTAAAGTGCATGTCTGTGTGTATATCAATACATTACTCGCGCCTCTGTTACAATATGTAGATTTTCATCTACATAGAATCTAAAATCTACATAGATCCACATAGAAGAGGTTTGAAGGCAATGAAATCATAAACATATATGTTGTACATTTTTTTCCCTGGGATTGTAGTTCAATTGGTCAGAGCACCGCCCTGTCAAGGCGGAAGCTGCGGGTTCGAGCCCCGTCAGTCCCGACACGGATCCAAATCCAATCAAAATAGATATATCAATTCATCTCTTACTTTATTGGAAAAGAGAGAACAAATAACATAACAGAATTTTCGGATCTTTCTTGTTTTATAGTTTTTATATTTTATTTTTTCACATTTATTATGAAACCAAACAAATCTGGAAATTTGCAATTCTTTAAGAAGTACTTTTTCATGGGATAAAGGCATATGTAGATTAGTACAATTATTGGTAGAATCATATTCAGGATTCAAACAATAGATACCAGAATGGGCCTGGCTTTTTGAATTACTTCCGATTGTGGGAGTACTATATGTTTCGGGTAGCACATACAAAAATTCCATTTGTACGATACAAAATCAATTTCACCAAAATCAATTTCACATAGTTACTTTGATAGAATTTTTCATATTAAAATATCTTTCCGATTTTGTGTAATCTAAATTATTAATTAAAATTACGAATTTTAATTTTAAAGAATCTATCTCATTCAAATTTCACACTGGACTTTTGATATATATGTCCCATTCCTAATTCAAGTAAAGAGGATATTACTAAAATCAAACAAGGATTCCATCTCTTTTAGCGAAGGAATTTTTTATTATTTTTTTAGTTTAAGTTGAAAAAAGTTTTTTTTAATGATAAATAAAATACTAAAAGAAACAAATTTTTGATTGGATCAGTAATAAAATTTAGAATTTGGTATGGATAAAAGATCTTCCTATGTTATACTATTCAATTCTCGACGATGAATTGATTTGATAGTTCAGATATTGTTATTCATGATATTCTAATAGGATTCGATATCATCGCGATGTAATTCATACTATTGAATTTACAAGCCAAAGATTTCTCATTTCTATGGGATTAAATCCTAAGTTATTGCGAATAAAAAAAAAATGAAACGATGAAATTATGGAAGTAAATATTCTCGCATTTATTGCTACTACACTGTTCATTCTAGTTCCTACTGCTTTTTTACTTATAATATACGTAAAAACAATCAGTCAAAGTGATTAATTTGAATTAAACTTTACTTTTTAGTTCTTATCAATGACTGAAGAGAATAAAACGAAAATCAAAAGGATTCCAATTTAGCGTCTTAAATGAAATGAGTGTACTAGAATTATAAGTATTCTACGAGAGCAGTATTCTATGAGATCCGATAGTATGGTAGAAAGATATCTATGAATCCTTCTACCATACTAGCTATTATAGTTATTGGAGTGTGTAAAGTTCTACTGTATAAAGATAAATATACAGGTTGAATATAGATCAACCTACAATATATATCTTCATATTCATATAGATTAATTCCCTATATCTAATGTTAATGTACATAGTATCCCAATTCTATTTCTTTGCTTCATTTATTGATTTCATTTATGTTTATCTTGATTCTAATCAATCGCGAAAGGCAACTCTTACTCTTATGATTCTCATTCATAGATTTATGATTCTTTTCAATATGAATCCTGATATCCATCCGAAGAATCAAATCAATGATGGAAAAAAATGTTATGGGCATATAGTAATAAAATAATATTTTTTTACCACTCTAAAGAAGTAATTGATTGAACAATTTGAAAATGATAGAGGGGTTTGGTTCCGTGGAAAGGTCTTCTCTTCGGATTTCAAAAATCATTAGCAAACCCCATCTTTAACGTTTTAAGCATGATATGAAATGAGTTCCATAAAGCAAAAAAAAGCATAACTAAAATAATTAATAAAACGAGTGGTAAGCATGCAATATGTGAGTGACTAGCCCGAGGAAATGTCTTATTACGCGGAGCATCTTATTGGACAACCACGATGTCTATGTTCTTTTGGGTTGAAAGTATATATACATTTTCAAATTACTAAGCAAAACTTTTTTCTTTGAACAGTAAAAAAGGGAAAAAACAAATAAAAGAAAAAAAAAAGGCTCGGCAGAACAATCTATAAAACAATTGATACAGTTTGAGGTTGATTCCTCAATTAGTAGTACTTCTAGAGTCCACTTCTTCCCCATACTACGAGTGAAAGGGAAAATGTAAAGACTACCATTAAAGCAGCCCAAGCGAGACTTACTATATCCATGTAAATTATGTCCCCTATCTCTATGAATATAAAATAATTATTCCATTATTGTTCACTAATAATAGTGAAATTATTAGTGCAGAGTCAAAAAAAAATTCAGGCACAACACCATTCACCATTGATGAAACAATCAACTAACAAACAAGTTCTTATATGATTTTGAGTCTAATGGAAAAGCTTGGTCTTTCTTTTGTTGCCCTCCATTTAATTTTTTTTTAAGTAGATAAGTAGAAAAGTTGAGAATCAAGCTAGATCACACATACCTATTCCTTTCTCATTTGATCTAATCTTTACCGTCTCCTAATTGTTTCATAGAGTCGCTCGGGAGACGGCCTATTCCATTCGTGACTGCGGGTTACCAAAAAGAAGGAATTCGCTTTTTTACTTAATATAACTTTCTAAAAAGTTATAGAACAAAATAGATAATTCTATTGAATAGAATAATAATTGAATCTGGGAACAATCAGAGATTTTATTTTCATAAGTATATAAAGTATCTTCCGCTTTCCGAAACTAAAATAGATCCCCTATACATATATCCAATCTCATTTTAGAACCAGTCAGCAGTCACTACATTAGTAGTCAAAAGACTATCATATCAAGAGTTAATGATTCCTTTTCATTATTAGAATCTTTCCTTGAAGCCTAGACGCAATGATTTATAGCATTTTATTTTAGAAAACCAAATCCCTAACGCGGATACTGCGAATCAAGGAAATAAAAAGAGTCCTTTTCTTCCACTTGCTTCTGCTGGAAAAAAATGCAAGTTATATTAGTAAAACTAAAGAGAGAATTTCAATTCTTTTTTGGATGAGGCGACACCCGGATTTGAACTGGGGAAAAAGGATTTGCAGTCCCCCGCCTTACCGCTCGGCCATGCCGCCAAAACGATACAAAATATATGAGAATAGTCCTCTTTTTTTTTTTATGTGTATCTGCAATCCTGTTTTCCTTTATTTTTTTTCCTAAACTCAAAAATAAAATATAAAATAAAGGCCTTCCTTTTTTTTTTTTTTCTATTGAAAAACCAAATATGTATTTTCAGTCACAAAAGAAAATATTCAGGAGAAATGGGAACCGTTAACTATTGACTGTAAATTGATGAACGATTCTTGCATTTTAATTGCAAATTGTGTTTCTCTAATGATATATATAATATAATTCAAAAAATTACCAAATGGATACCTAACTAAATCTTAATTGATACATAATCAATCTGTAC